AATGAGATGCCTGAGTAAAGGGTCACCTTGATAGGGTGGATAAAATAGGACGGGCCTATTCTCATTGGAAAGATAAGCTAAATATAAGCTAATAGGTTCATACCCTGTGTATGGGAATTTCTCCCTCTTTCTATTACATTTAATAGAATCAAACTATTTCTTAGAGTATCAAAAACTCTTGTGCTTCATACACTATAATGTAGAAAGGTAAGCTAAATTTAAGCTCATAGGTTCATACCCTATTTATGGTTATTCCTCTTTCTAGTGATTTTTCATCCCACACGCCTTTTATTTTATTTCACTTTAATACTAGGAACTTTAATTGCAGTATCATCTTCTTCGTGACTAGGAGCATGAGCTGGTCTTGAAATTAACCTTTTATCTTTTATTCCTCTTATGTCTAATAGTAATAATCAGTTTTCTACAGAAGCAGCCCTTAAATACTTTTTAACTCAAGCTCTTGCTTCAGCAATTTTGATTTTTGGTGCCATCTGCTTAGGACTCCACTCCCATTTAGCTTTTTCTTATAGATGGGAATTCCCTGTTTTTAATACTTTGATTTCCTCTACCTTACTATTAAAAATAGGAGCTGCCCCTTTTCACTTTTGATTCCCGGGAGTTACTGAGGGATTAAGTTGAATTAATGCTTTAGTATTAATAACTTGGCAAAAAATTGCACCTTTAATACTCATCTCTTATGTTTTCACCCCTTCTTTAGTTAATTTTTCTTTTATTGTTCTTTGTGCCCTAGCAGGAGCTTTGGGAGGATTTAACCAAACCTCCCTCCGTAAAATTATAGCTTATTCTTCTATTAATCATTTAGGATGAATATTATCTGCCACTTTATTAGGAGACTCTTATTGAATTACTTATTTCTTATTTTATTCTTTCTTAAGTTCATGTGTTGTTTTATTATTTAATTTATTCAACCTTTCCCATATTAATCAAGTTTTCGCTCTCCCTATCTCTAATCCTATTTTTAAGATAGCCTTATTTTGTAATCTCCTCTCTTTAGGAGGGCTTCCACCTTTTTTAGGATTTCTCCCCAAATGAATTATTATCCAAGCAATGGTAGGGAGAGGGTATTATTTTGTAATTACTGTAATAGTAATTTTAACCTTAATTGCTTTATATTTTTATATCCGGATTGGGTACTCTGCTTTTATGCTAGCTCATCATGAAAACAAGTGAAACTTAAGAATATTTATTTCCCCTTCCGCTCAATTTTTGGTGATTATGACATTAACCACTTCTCTTTTAGGATTATTACTTTGTGGTTTAATTTTTTCTATTTTATAAGGCTTTATGTTAATTAAACAAATAGCCTTCAAAGCTATAAATAAAAGTTTACTCTTTTAAGCCTTAGTAATATTACATCTCTAGGATTGCAGCCTAGTATCTTCATTAGACTATAAGACCCATAGTAAGGGAGGTTCTTCCTCCTAAATAGATTTACAGTCTATCACCTATTCTCAGCCACCTTACCGCGACAATGATTATTTTCAACAAACCACAAGGATATTGGTACTCTTTATTTCATCTTTGGAGCTTGATCAGGAATAGTAGGAACATCTTTAAGACTCCTTATTCGAGCCGAATTGGGACAGCCAGGGTCTTTAATTGGAGATGACCAAATTTATAACGTTATTGTAACAGCGCATGCTTTCATTATAATTTTCTTCATAGTTATACCCATTATAATTGGAGGATTTGGAAATTGATTAGTTCCTTTAATATTAGGAGCTCCCGATATAGCATTCCCTCGTATAAATAATATAAGATTTTGATTACTCCCACCGGCTTTAACTCTTCTTTTAGCTAGAAGAATGGTAGAAAGTGGAGCTGGAACGGGGTGAACTGTTTATCCTCCCCTTTCTGCAGGAATTGCCCACGCCGGAGCTTCTGTAGATCTTGCAATTTTTTCTCTTCACTTGGCAGGGGTGTCTTCCATTTTGGGGGCTGTAAATTTTATTACTACTACCATTAATATACGATCCAGAGGAATAACAATAGACCGAATCCCTTTATTCGTTTGATCGGTTTTAATTACTGCTATTTTACTTTTACTTTCCTTACCTGTTCTGGCTGGTGCAATTACAATGCTTTTAACGGACCGTAACTTAAATACCTCTTTCTTTGATCCCGCTGGAGGAGGGGACCCAATTTTATACCAACACTTATTTTGATTTTTTGGACACCCAGAAGTTTATATTTTAATTTTACCTGGGTTTGGAATAATTTCCCATATTATTAGTCAAGAAAGAGGGAAGAAGGAAGCTTTCGGAACCTTGGGGATAATTTATGCTATACTTGCCATTGGTTTACTAGGATTTGTAGTGTGAGCACACCACATATTTACTGTAGGAATGGATGTTGATACTCGAGCTTATTTTACTGCAGCTACTATAATTATTGCTGTCCCAACTGGAATTAAAATTTTCAGTTGGTTGGCCACCCTTCATGGAACTCAATTAACTTATAGTCCTTCTCTTTTATGAGCTCTTGGATTCGTCTTCCTATTTACCATTGGAGGATTGACCGGAGTTGTCCTTGCTAATTCTTCAATCGACATCGTCTTACATGATACTTATTATGTGGTTGCTCACTTCCACTATGTTCTTTCAATGGGAGCAGTATTTGCCATTATAGGAGGATTAGTTCACTGGTTCCCGTTATTTACAGGGCTTTCTCTTCATCCACAATGGCTTAAGGCTCACTTTGCAGTTATATTCATTGGAGTTAATTTAACCTTCTTCCCTCAACATTTTTTAGGACTTGCTGGAATACCTCGACGTTATTCAGATTATCCAGACGCTTACGCTGCCTGAAATGTTGTGTCCTCAGTAGGATCAACTATTTCATTGGTTGGAGTACTCATACTTATGTTTATTGTTTGAGAAAGTATTATTAGTCAACGACAAGTTGCTTTCCCTCTACAAATAAATTCATCTATTGAATGGTTCCATAGCCTTCCCCCAGCTGAGCACAGCTACGCTGAACTTCCTACTCTTTTAAATTTCTAATATGGCAGATAAGTGCAATGGATTTAAGCTCCATACATAGAGGGAATTCCTCTTATTAGAAACTAATGGCAACATGAGCTAGTCTAGGATTTCAAGATAGAACCTCTCCTTTAATAGAACAATTAACTTTCTTTCACGATCATACTTTACTAATTCTAGTTATAATTACAGTACTAGTTGGGTATTTAATAAGTACTTTATTTTTCAACACCTACACTCATCGATATTTATTAGAAGGACAAACTATTGAAGTAATTTGAACAATTCTCCCAGCAATTACATTAGTTTTTATTGCTCTCCCTTCTTTACGTTTACTTTATTTATTAGACGAAGTAAGAGATCCCTCTATTACTCTTAAAACAATTGGTCATCAATGATATTGAAGCTATGAATATTCTGATTTCTTACAAGTGGAATTTGATGCTTATATAATTCCTACACATGAGCTTGAAGAAGGTAATTTTCGACTCCTAGAAGTTGATAATCATACAGTATTACCTATAAATACCCAAATTCGAATTTTAATTACGGCGGCTGATGTTTTACATTCCTGAGCTGTCCCTTCCCTTGGAGTAAAGGTAGATGGGACCCCTGGACGGCTCAATCAAACTAGATTTCTAATAAATCGTCCTGGCCTATTTTACGGACAATGTTCAGAAATTTGTGGGGCAAATCATAGATTTATACCTATTGTGATCGAAAGAGTCCCTACTAATACTTTTATTTCCTGAGTTTCTTCTATAAGTGAAGCTTCACTAGGTGTCTGAAGCAAGTAGTGGTCTCTTAAACCACCTATAGTAAATTAGCCCTTACTTCTAGTGAAAAGATTAGTTAAAGTAACATTAGTATGTCACGCTAAAATTGTTGGTAGAACCCAATATCTTTTGGTGCCTCAAATAGCTCCCTTAAGATGGTTAACTCTATTCTCTGTATTTTGTTTAACTTTAATTTTGTTTTGTGTATTAAATTACTTTTTGTTCACTCCTTCAGCCCCTTCATCCTCTACATCCCAGTTTAAAACTAATTCTCTTAATTGAAAGTGATAACTAATCTATTTTCAGTTTTTGATCCTACTAGTAGTATTATAAATTTATCTTTAAATTGATTAAGAACATTCCTTGGTCTTCTCTTACTTCCTACCGCCTATTGATTAATACCCTCCCGGTATTCTTTGATTTGAAGTAAAATTACTGTGACCCTTCATAAGGAATTTAGAACATTACTTGGACCTACAGGGCACCCGGGTAGTACCTTTTTATTTATTTCTCTCTTCTCGTTTATCTTGTTTAATAATTTTCTAGGGTTATTCCCTTACATTTTTACCAGTTCAAGTCACTTAGCTTTCACCCTTGCTCTGGCCCTCCCTCTATGGCTTAGTTTCATAATCTATGGTTGGATTAATCATACCCAACATATATTTGCCCACCTTGTTCCCCAAGGTACTCCTCCAGTTCTTATACCTTTTATGGTTTGTATTGAAACTATTAGTAATATTATTCGACCGGGCACTCTTGCTGTCCGATTAGCAGCCAATATAATTGCCGGACATTTACTAATAACCTTATTAGGAAACACTGGACCTAGTCTTTCTTTATCAATCTTAAGCTTCTTAATTATTGGACAAATTGCTCTTCTTGTACTCGAGTCAGCTGTTGCTATTATCCAATCCTATGTATTTGCAGTTTTAAGAACCTTATATTCTAGTGAAGTAAACTAATGTCAACACATAGTAATCACCCTTATCATCTAGTAGATCAAAGTCCATGACCTCTAACCGGGGCTATTGGTGCTATAGTAACCTTAAGAGGGTTAGTCCAATGATTTCATCAGTATAATACCAACCTTCTCTTTTTAGGATTTACTATTACTACCCTAACTATAATCCAATGGTGACGAGATATTACACGTGAAGGAACTTATCAAGGTCTCCACACATATGTTGTAACTTTAGGGCTTCGTTGAGGAATAATTCTTTTTATTGTTTCTGAAGTATTCTTCTTTATTTCATTTTTCTGAGCTTTCTTCCATAGTAGTTTATCCCCAGCTGTTGAATTAGGAGCTATTTGACCCCCTACAGGTATTTCTCCTTTTAATCCTTTACAAATTCCCCTTCTTAATACAGCTATTCTTCTCGCTAGTGGAGTAACCGTTACTTGAGCACACCATGGATTAATAGAGGGTAACCACTCCCAAGGGTTACAGGGACTATTTTTCACAGTAATTTTAGGAATTTATTTTACTATTCTACAAGCTTATGAATATATTGAAGCTCCCTTCACTATTGCTGATGCTGTTTATGGCTCAACATTCTTTATGGCAACAGGATTCCATGGACTTCATGTCATTATTGGGACAACTTTCCTTTTAGTATGTTTACTACGCCATTACTTTGAACATTTCTCTGCTAGTCATCATTTTGGGTTTGAAGCAGCTGCCTGATATTGACATTTTGTTGATGTTGTTTGATTATTCCTTTATATTTCTATTTACTGATGAGGTAGTTAATCTGTTTAGTATATCAGTATTTTTGACTTCCAATCAAAAGGTTTGGGCTCCCCAAAACAGATAATTCTTTCAATATTAAGTCTAGGATTTATCTTAATCATTATTACTTCTGTAGTTATAATATTAGCCTCATTACTTTCTAAGAAATCCATTGTAGACCGTGAAAAAAGTTCTCCCTTCGAATGTGGATTTGATCCAAAAAGATCTTCCCGACTACCCTTCTCCCTCCGATTTTTCCTTATTGCCGTTATTTTTCTTATTTTCGATGTTGAAATCGCCCTCTTGCTTCCCCTAATTATTTTGCTTCCTTTTTCAACCATTCACACATGATTTTATGTTGGAACCTTCTTTCTATTGATCCTAATTATTGGACTTTATCATGAATGAAACCAAGGAGCTTTAGATTGAGCAAACTAGGGCTGTAGTTAAGTATAATATTTGGTTTGCATCCAGAAGGTGTTGAGTCACAACCTGCCTTATTCATTTTCCCCCTCTATTTTCTTCAAAGAGGGGGGAAAAAGAGGGGAAGCGATATATTTGCTCCCAGTTTCGACCTGGTTCTAGATGGTTTTCATCCTCCTCTATTAAAAGAAGCCAAAAAGAGGCTTATCACTGTTAATGATAGAACTGGGGTATTCCCCCTTTTGAGGTGTGATGTTCATGGGAGAGCTGCTAACTCTCCTTTTAGCGGTTGAAATCCGTTGACACCTCTAAATCCATATAGTTTACTTAAAACATTACATTTTCACTGTAGAGATGGGCTTTGGTCCTATGGTTGTTCAAAGATCCTAAAATCTCCTTAACATCTTCAGTGTCACGCTCTTTATAAGCTATTTGAACAGACAAAAATAAACATAACCAAAATTATCACTCATAAAATGAAAGTTATTAAGTAAACCTTTAGATCATTATCCTGTAATCATTGGTTGATTGTAGAAGATTGTTGGAGTCCAAAGTAAATTCCCTGACCTCCTATAAACTCTCTTCACCCTTGGTCTATACTTTTTACTAATTTTCTCCCATAAGATAAAGGAATTTTAGACACTCCATACGTTGATAAGAAAGGTATAAATCACATTGACCCTATAAACACTACCTTATTATAATAAGATAAACTCTTTGCTCTTTCTCCGATCCCAAATTTTGCTATTTCATAGCCTAACCATCCTCCACTTAATCTTACAGTCAGAGCCAAAGTTTTTAAAAATAAAGGTAAACATACTATAGCAGGAGTTGGAAATAGTAATCATCTTAATATTCTCCCCCCGATTACAGATATAAGGAGTAGCCCTCTTATCCCCCGGAGTATAATGTGTCCTTCATCATTTATAGGATGACAAACTCTTGGGTGGAAATCTCCAGTCAGTCCATAATATACTAACCGTAAAGAATAACATATGGTTAATCCAGTTGAGAAGAAAAATAAAAAGAATGAAACAGCATTTAGAGGACTTAAACTTGCTATTTCTAAAATTAAATCCTTAGAATAAAATCCAGCCAAAAAAGGTATCCCACACAATGCTAAGTTAGCAACGTTTAAACATGCTCTGGTATAAGGTATTTGACTTGTTAGGCTTCCTATATTTCGGATATCTTGGGAATCCTTTATATTGTGAATTACAGCCCCTGCACATATAAACAATAATGCCTTAAATAAAGCATGAGTTAATAAATGAAAGTAAGCTAACTTAGGAAATCCTAAAGAAAGGATTCTTATTATGAGACCTAATTGACTTAAAGTAGACAGAGCAATAATTTTCTTTAAATCAAATTCGAAGTTAGCCCCTAATCCAGCCATAAATATAGTCAATCCCGAAATTAATAAAAGGAAAGAACTAGTTTTAGTATCTCTAATTAAAGGACTAAACCGGATTAAAAGATAGACCCCTGCAGTTACTAAGGTTGAAGAGTGAACCAATGCAGACACCGGAGTTGGGGCAGCCATTGCTGCGGGTAATCAGGCAGAGAAGGGAATTTGAGCACTTTTTGTTATTGCAGCTAAAACTACTAATGCCCCAATTAACCCCATCTCCCAAGTTTCCTTTATACATTCTAAATAATAAATGTAATTAAAGCTCCCGAAATTCAATATTCAAGCAATAGCCAGAAGTAAAGCAACATCTCCAATTCGATTAGATAGGGCTGTTAATATTCCCGCATTATAAGATTTTACATTTTGGTAATAAATCACTAGACAATATGAAACCAACCCTAAACCATCTCACCCTAATAAAATTCTAATTAAATTAGGTCTAATAATTAATAGTATTATTGATAATACAAATATTAAGACCAATAAAATAAACCGATTAATATTGTAATCCCCTCTTATATATTCAGCTCTATAATAAATTACCAAAGAAGAAATTAATAAAACAAAACTTATAAAAATTAAAGACATTCAATCAAACAAGAAAGTTATTACAATTCTTGTAGATTGGAGGCTTACTACTTCTCACTCAATAAATACTGTAAATTCCTTAATTAGTCTCAGTACTCCCAAGGTAAATAAAGTAATTCTAGTCCCAAAAAGGAAAATAAAACTAATAAAACAAATAGATAAATTTCAAATCACGACCTAAAATAACTAATTATATCTTTGACACCACAAATCAATATTTTGATTAAACTATTTAGGTAAATTCACAACAGTGTGGGTTCTGCCTTTATAATTAATAAATTCAAAGGAACCCAATGTAAGAAAAGTAATAAATACTCACGGGTATATCCTCCAACACACGAATAAATTCCAGAATAAAGTTTACCGTGCTGGCTATATCTAAATAAATATAAAGTATAAGCAGCTCTAAAAAAGGAAAGTAAAGCCAATATTAATATTCTAACCCAGGATCAACCCACTAAACTATTTAATAGTCTGATTTCTCCTAATAAATTTAATGTTGGAGGAGCCGCTATATTGGCTGAGCTCAATAAAAATCATCATAAAGCCATTCTTGGTATAAAATTTAACAATCCCTTATTTACAATTAATCTACGACTCCCTAAACGCTCATAAGAAATATTTGTTAAACAAAACAAGCCAGATGAACACAAACCATGAGCAATTATTAATGTAAAAGCACCACATACCCCTCAATAATTTAAAGTTAAAAGACCTCCTAATACCAATCCCATATGAGCTACAGAAGAATAAGCAACCAATGCCTTAAGATCGGTTTGTCGTAAACAAATAAATCTGACTAAACATCCTCCAACTAATCTAATTCCAATTCAAATAAAATTATATTTTAACCCTAAACTTGTCAATAAGTTAAATACCCGTAAAAGTCCGTATCCCCCTAATTTCAATAATACTCCTGCCAAAATCATAGACCCTCTAACCGGAGCTTCAACATGAGCCTTAGGTAACCATAAATGTACTAAAAATATAGGTATCTTAACTAAAAAGGCGAATACCATAGCTAAATAAAATAAAGAAGTAACTTCTCAATTTCAGGTCTTCCCTAAGAAAGGAAGGAATAATCTAAATATACTTTCATAAATGTAGAAAATTCCCACCAATAATGGTAATGAAGCCAACAAAGTGTAAAATAATAGATATATCCCAGCCTGGACACGTTCTGGCTGATACCCTCAACCTAAAATTAAGAAAAGGGTTGGAATTAATGAACCTTCAAAAAATAGGTAAAATAAAAACAAATTATGAGTTCTAAATGTACAATAAAGTATTAATATCAGGAATAAAATTATAAATAAGAAGAATCCAGAATAATAATTATACTTGTACACAGATTGACTTGCTATAATCATTAATCCACAAATTCAAAATCTTAATATAATTAATCCAAAAGAAATTACATCACATCCCAAAAAATATCCCACTTGATAAAAGATATATGGGAAGCCACCCAATAATATAAATATAAATGTCAGTAAGTAAAATCTTACATGTACCAAATGCCATCTTGAATTGATTAAAATAAGGGGGATCACACCAACTAAAGCTAATAAGACCTTTAACATTGTAAAACTCTAAAAGATTGAAAATAATCATTACCATGTGTTCGAATTATAGATACTAAAACTGATAACCCTAGAGCTCCTTCACATACAGCAAACGTTAAAAATACTATAGTGAAATATATTTCTAATCCTAACCCGATTAAATAAATAAACAATAATCTATAAATCCCTAAAACAATAAATTCTAAACTTAACAAAGTAGCCAATAAGTGCTTTCGACTAGAAACAAATACTAAAACCCCTGTAAATATTATAACTACTAACACCATAATCCACACTATTTTTAACATTAGTTTTAATAGTTTAAAATAAAACATTGGTCTTGTAAACCAATAATGAGATTATTCTCTTAAAACTTCAGAGGTAAAGCTATTGCCCTATCACTAGTCCCCAAAACTAATATTTTTATTAAACTACCCTCTGATTTGACACAATTGATTCTCATATTTTCAACCCTAACAATTGGATTTACTTTTATCTCAATAAGACACCCTCTAGCCATAGGACTTGTACTTCTTTTACAAACTCTTTTTATTTCTTTAATAACTGGGCTGCTTGCCCCTAGATTCTGATTTTCATATATTTTATTTCTTGTTTTCTTGGGTGGAATACTTGTGTTATTTATTTATGTCACAAGCCTCGCGTCTAATGAAATATTTTCTATTTCGTCTAAAACCCTGTTTGGATGTTTAATTTTCTTAATTTTAATTTTCTCTATTAGATTAATCAATGATCCTTCAGTGTGGGTTCTGCCTGATTCATTTAACTCTTCAACCCAAGCTACTATATTTTCGTCATATGATCTCCATACTTTATTGACAAAACTTTATTCTTCTCCAACACACTTCTTAACCCTTTTACTGGTTTCATATTTATTTTTAACCTTAATCGCAGTAGTTACCATTACACAAATTTTTGAGGGACCTCTTCGATCAAAGTACTAATGTTTAAACCCATACGACTCCACCATCCCTTATTCAAAATTGCTAATAACGCCCTGGTTGATTTACCTGCTCCCTCAAATATTTCAGCGTGATGAAATTTTGGGTCCTTACTTGGACTCTGTTTGGTAATCCAAATTGCTACAGGTCTATTTTTAGCTATACATTATACAGCCCATATCGATATGGCATTCTCTAGAGTTGCTCATATTTGTCGAGATGTTAATTATGGTTGACTCCTACGTACCCTACACGCAAATGGCGCTTCCTTTTTCTTTATCTGCATTTATTTTCACATTGGACGAGGAATATATTACGGATCCTATATATTTATACACACTTGAATGGTAGGAGTTATTATTTTATTTCTTGTAATAGGAACTGCTTTTATAGGTTATGTTTTACCATGAGGGCAAATATCATTTTGAGGAGCAACAGTGATTACAAATTTACTTTCTGCTATTCCTTACTTAGGGACAGATCTAGTCCAATGAGTCTGAGGGGGATTTGCAGTTGATAATGCAACCTTAACACGATTTTTCACGTTCCATTTTTTACTCCCCTTTATTGTTGCAGCAGCCACAATAATTCACTTACTATTCCTTCACCAAACAGGGTCCAACAATCCTTTAGGAGTGAATAGTGATGTAGACAAAATTCCATTCCACCCTTACTTTACATTTAAGGATATTGTTGGGTTTGGAGTTCTTCTGATAATTCTTACACTGTTAACCTTGCTTGACCCTTACCTTTTGGGAGATCCTGATAATTTTATCCCTGCGAATCCTTTAGTTACACCAGTTCATATTCAACCAGAATGATATTTCCTTTTCGCCTACGCTATTTTACGTTCAATTCCTAATAAATTGGGAGGAGTTATTGCTTTGGTTCTATCTATTGCCATCCTTTTTATTCTTCCGTTCACCAATAAAAGTAATTTCCGGGGACTAGAATTTTATCCCATTAATCAAATCTTGTTTTGGTCTTTAGTCTCTATTGTTATCTTATTAACATGAATTGGTGCACGACCAGTGGAAGACCCTTACATCTTAATTGGACAAATCCTAACCGTAGTATATTTCCTTTATTATATTATCAACCCTTTACTTCTAAAGATTTGAGATTCTCTACTTAATTAGCTGATCAGGTATATGGATACCATGTGTTTTGAAAGCATACCTCAGAGGTTCGATTCCTCTATTGGCTTTACTTAAAAAATTCAATTAAACTCCAAACCCTAACCCAATAATTTTTAAACCTGTAAAGAAAACCAAATAATTCAAAGACAAAGGTAAAAATCTCTTCCATGCCAGAAACATAAGTTTATCATACCGAAACCGAGGTAAAGTTCCTCGTACTCAAATAAATATAAAAGAAAGGAAAACCAACTTGATATAAAATATAAATCTCAACACGTCACATCCTAAAAATAATACACAAAACAGTATTCTTATAAACAAGATACTTGCATACTCAGCCATAAAAATTAAAGCAAATCCTCCTCTTCTGTACTCAACGTTAAAGCCGGAAACTAACTCGGACTCCCCTTCCGCAAAGTCAAATGGAGTCCGGTTAGTTTCTGCCAGACAGGAGGCAAATCAAGCAAGAGCTAAAGGGGAAGTAATAAATAGAAATCATACTCTTATCTGGTAAGTTTGGAAATCCAGCAAACAATATCTCCCCACTAAAAATACAAATGAGAGTAAAATTAAAGCTAATCTCACTTCATAAGAAATAGTCTGAGCTACTGCCCGGAGTCCTCCTAATAGAGCATAGTTTGAATTTCTAGCCCATCCAGCAATTATTACAGTGTAAACCCCTAAACTTGTACAACATAAGAAAAATAATAACCCAAGATTGAAATTATGTAACCCAGTTGTGTAAGGTATAATTAGTCACACTATTAAAGCCAAAAATAATCTGAAAATTGGAGAAATATAATAAGGAAGATAGTTTGATGCTACCGGATAAGTCTGTTCCTTAGTAAATAACTTAATTGCATCTGCGAACGGTTGAGGGATACCACAAAATCCCACCTTATTTGGACCCTTACGAATTTGGATGTAACCTAAAACTTTCCGTTCTAATAAAGTTAAAAAAGCAACTCCTACTAACACACAAATTACTAGTAGTAATCTTCTCACTAATCCCAAAATTAAATCCTTATAAAACATTTACTACCTGAAGAGCTTCTCTCCATATAAGGATTCTAAATCCATTGCACTTATCTGCCAAAGTAGTAATTTAATAGTATTCTTTAGTTTAAGATTATCTTAAATATTCGGTCCTTTCGTACTAGAATATTATCTATTATTGAGGATAGAAACCGACCTGGCTTACGCCGGTCTGAACTCAGATCATGTAAGGATTCAAAGGTCGAACAGACCTAAACCTTGAGCTGCTACACCCAAGAATAACCCTTAGTCCAACATCGAGGTCGCAACCCTTTTTGTCGATTAGAACTCTCAAAAAAGATTACGCTGTTATCCCTAAGGTAACTTAGTCTTATAATCATTAATTATGGATCAATAACTCACTAATCAGTGGTTTATTTAGAAAGAGTTCTTTTTATCTTACCGTCACCCCAACGAAATATTGGTTACCTAAAAGTAAACCCTAACCAAACAACTTAAAAGTTTTTAATATCAAGCTCTATAGGGTCTTCTCGTCCTCCAATTTCATTTTAGCCTTTTGACTAAAAAGCTAAATTCTACTTATTTTAGTGAGACAGCTAATGCCTCGTCCAACCATTCATTCCAGCCTTTAATTAGAAGACTAATGATTATGCTACCTTTGCACGGTCAAAATACCGCGGCCCTTTAATTCTCAGTGGGCAGGTTAGACCTTCTATTTCAACAAAAGGCGATGTTTTTGATAAACAGGCGAGCATTATATTTGCCGAGTTCCTTACTAAAATTTTAATAATTTTAAAGTTCCATACTTATTTCATCATTATATCTCCCCTCACAAGTTCTAGGGTATTATTTGGTAATCACATTAAACTCAACAAAATTTCCAATTCTTGAGATAAATTATAACATAATTATTTGCTGGCTACTTTCAAGCCTACTTTTCTCATTAATTTCAAAGTTTTAACTCTAGTTAGGAGCTTATCCCCCGAACTATTAAAACAAAATCAAACTTAAAGATTATTACTTTTAGTTCTTCTTGCTTCTGAATTAAATTCATTTCCCAAAAAACTAGATACCTTAAAAATCGTTTAACATTTCGTTACTACAACAGTATTTCCAATAAGTTTGCCACCTTAACTTTTTTACTTTCATAGCCCTTTTTAAATCGAGATTTTAGAATTTTTCTAACTTATTTAATGAACCCTGATACAAAAGGTACAACACATTGTTTACTTTTAATGAAATTAATTTTCATTTATTTCAGCTTTCCTTCTCAGTACTTTCTCTATCACAAAATAATTTCTTCGATACCCTCTACTAAACTTAACCTCCTCCTATTGATTTATTTAAAAAATCTCAACTTTTAATATCTTTTATTAGCTTAAATTTTCGAAGTACATTGAATTGCACAACTTCCTTTCAGTGTAAATGAAATGCTTAACTGATCAAGCTCTACTTCGACTTTCTAGGGGCACCTTCCGGTACACCTACTTTGTTACGACTTATCTCGCCTTAATAAACGAGAGCGACGGGCGATGTGTGCTTGTTTTAGAGCCTTTTTCAATTGGCTCCTCTAAGCCTTGTTACACTCAAATCCACCTTAAGTTTTATTTTTCAATAAATCAGCCGTTTAAGTATCCTTATTGTAACCCATCTCCCCTTAAACATAAGCTGCACCTTGACCTGACATAAACCTTAATAAAGGAATTAGAAGGTATTCTCTAGAATCATTCTTCTGACGGCGGTATACAAGCTGTTTAGCTAATCTAAGTTAAGTAAACGTGGATTATCGATTACGGGACAGGTTCCTCTGATTGGACTAAAACACCGCCAAATTCTTTGAGTTTCAAGAACATATCTCTTACTACTCCGGTTCTTTTTAACGTTTAGAATAGTAGGGTATCTAATCCTAGTTTATTCCCTAAATTTCGTAACTTCATTAAATCTTCTTTGACTAACACAAACTTTAAAATTTCACCCAACAAAATCTTTCTCTTAGTCCTTCACAACTTTAATTACAAACCAATAAAATTTTCTTGCTCCTTTCGTGTAACCGCGGCGGCTGGCACGAATTTTGCCGGAACTAAATAAATTGCTGGTTCCAAATACTTTTGACTACCAATACAAAACACTGCGATTAAAATTCCAAACCATTTAGGCTATTTTATCCTCGGGAATCCTTACATGTGAAACAATTTTTTAGAAAATTCTTTAGCTAGAATAAAACTTTTATGTCGGAACATAAAACTGCTCTTCTTAGAAGGTTTTTTTACCTTAAACTTCTAAGAAGGTTAATATACATAATTACATATAAATAGAATAGATTTGATCCCTTAGATCTCTTACTCCCACTAGAGATCTAAGGGTCCTTTATACTAATATAAGTCCATAAGTATATTATAAATATTCACATAGGAGATTATACATTTACTTCTTTATAAATTTCCTATTGTAGATGGTAAATAAATCCCTTGATTCTATCCCCAGATAAGTTTTAGTCATAAAACATAAAGTATATTAATATACATAATTACATATAAATAGAATAGATTTGATCCCTTAGATCTCTTACTCCCACTAGAGATCTAAGGGTCCTTTATACTAATATAAGTCCATAAGTATATTATAATATTATAATAATTAGGAGGTATATTATAGTTCCGCCAGATACCCTCGATTTATACCAAGGTTGGATTTTTTTTTTCCTGTTCAATACCCGAATTTCAAAGATTTATCCAGGGACACCCCGTGTCCTACTACTCCGCCAGATACCCTCGATTTATACCAAGGTTGGATTTTTTTTTTCCTGTTCAATACCCGAATTTCAAAGATTTATCCAGGGACACCCCGTGTCCTACTACTCCGCCAGATACCCTCGATTTATACCAAGGTTGGATTTTTTTTTTCCTGTTCAATACCCGAATTTCAAAGATTTATCCAGGGACACCCCGTGTCCTACTACTCCGCCAGATACCCTCGATTTATACCAAGGTTGGATTTTTTTTTTCCTGTTCAATACCCGAATTTCAAAGATTTATCCAGGGACACCCCGTGTCTTACTACTCCGCCAGCAAATAAGCATTTCCTCCCCTTTCCTGTGAGGGAGGA